GTTAATTATTAGTAAAGCCGAAGTCAACGAAGGTACTACTGTAAAAAAATTAAAACCCCGAGCTCGAGGACGCGGTTATCCGATCAAACGACCTAGTTGTCATATAACCATTGTGTTGAAAGATATATCCTTAGCTGAAGAATACGATTATAATTATCTAGATAATTAAATAGAATTAATATTTTTAATAAAAAATGGATCTTATGGTAAAAAAAAGGATGTATATAAATAAGTATACGGATATGTCGTATCATGATATGTATAGTAGTGAGGGAGCATGGGACAAAAAATAAATCCACTTGGTTTCAGACTTGGTACAATCCAAAGTCATCATTCCCTTTGGTTTACACAAGCAAAAAACTATTCTGAAGGTCTACAAGAAGATAAAAAAATACGGGATTTGATCAAAAATTATGTACAAAAAAATATGAGAATAGCTTCTGGTGTCGAGGGAATTGCACATATAGAGATTCAAAAAAGAATCGATCTGATTCAAATCATAATCTATATGGGATTCCCGAAGTTATTAATAGAAGGTAAATCGCGAAGACTCGAAGAATTACAGATGAATGTACAAAAAGATTTAAATTGTGTAAACCGTAAACTCAACATTGCTATTACAAGAATTGCAAAACCTTATGGAAACCCTAACATTCTTGCAGAATTTATAGCTGGACAATTAAAAAATAGAGTTTCATTTCGTAAGGCGATGAAAAAAGCTATTGAATTGACTGAACAGGCGGATACAAAAGGAATTCAAATACAAATTGCCGGTCGTATTGACGGAAAAGAAATTGCACGTGTTGAATGGATCCGAGAAGGTAGGGTTCCCCTACAAACGATTCGAGCAAAAATTGATTATTGTTCCTATCCAGTTCGAACTATCTATGGGGTATTAGGTATCAAAATTTGGATATTTGTAGACGAAGCATAATAAACCCTCAGTTTCGTTTCTATTCTATCTACTGGTAATGGTTAAAGAAAAAACTATTTTATTCTTTGTCTAATCAAACCAATCAAAAAGTAAAACTTCGGCAATTCTATAGGGTTGAATAAAAATTAGATTAACCATTTGATATAATTGCTATGCTTAGTGTGTGACTCGTTGATTTTTTTAAGGTTAAAAAAAAAAAAAGACTAATCCATAGCATAGTATCAACTAAGAACTATAGAACTAATAACCAACTCATCGCTTCGCATTATCTGGATCATAAAGAAACAGTTAAGATAGGATCTATTGGTCATATCATTGTAGCAACTGAAATCTTTTTTTGCATAAACAGAAAAACAAATCGGATTATTGAGTTTGAGTTGTAAAGCACAATTTCCAAGGATGTGGATAAGTGGAATGGTGAGAGAAAGAGAGATAAAATAGCAATGATATATGATTCCAATATAATATGTAAGGTCTCTAAATAATCTCAGAAAAACAATGTATCTAATAAAGCATCAATATTGAGATTCATCCCTAATTTGTTGATAGAACAACAAAAAGAGCTTCGAGCCAAGAAAGATTAAGAGGATTGACTCAAGAATAAAGTACACGAAGAGCTCCATTGTCAAATTCAGACCTAACCATTAATAGAGAAGCGATGGGAACGACGGAACCCATGAATGCAGAAGATTCTATTGAACATGAATCCTAATGATTCATTGGGTGGGATGGCGGAACGAACCAGGAACCTTTTCATTAATTAGGAAAAGTCATAGGCTAACCCAACAACTGAACTAGATATTGAAAGAGTAAATATTCGCCCGCGAAAAATGGATATCTTGCTTAACTATTTAGCAATCTTTTCTTTTGATTCGCGAGGAGCTGGATGAGAAGAAACTCTCATGTCCAGTTCTGGAGTAGAGATGGAATTGCGGAACACCCATCAACTATAACCCCAAAAGAACCAGATTTCGTAAACAACATCGAGGAAGAATGAAGGGAATTTCTTATCGAGGTAATAGTCTTTGTTTCGGTAGATACGCTCTTCAGGCACTTGAACCTACTTGGATCACATCTAGACAAATAGAAGCGGGGAGACGAGCAATGACACGAAATGTACGTCGTGGTGGAAAAATATGGGTACGTATATTTCCAGATAAACCAGTTACAGTAAGACCTGCAGAAACACGTATGGGGTCGGGTAAAGGATCCCCCGAATATTGGGTAGCTGTCGTTAAACCGGGTAGAATACTTTATGAAATAGGGGGAGTAGCAGAAAATGTAGCCAGAAAAGCTATTCAAATAGCAGCATCCAAAATGCCTATACAAACTCAATTTATTCTTTCGGAATAGAAATGTAAAATGAAAGGCAAGAAGTCTTTCCTTTGGACTAACAAAAAACAATTGCGGGTTTCTTTTTTGGACAAAGAATATTTCTTTTTTTTTTTTCTGCGCTGCGCCCCTTTTGCATTTTAAAAATAGATTAAAAAATGATATGATCCAACCCCAGACCCTTTTGAATGTAGCGGACAACAGCGGGGCGCGAAAATTGATGTGTATTCGAATCATAGGAGCTAGTAATCGCCGCTATGCTCATATTGGTGACATTATTGTTGCTGTGATCAAAGAAGCAGTACCAAATATGCCTTTAGAAAGATCCGAAGTGATAAGAGCTGTAATTGTACGTACTTGTAAAGAACTCAAACGTGATAACGGTATGATAATACGATATGATGACAATGCTGCAGTTGTCATTGATCAAGAAGGAAATCCTAAAGGAACGAGAATTTTTGGTGCGATTGCACGAGAATTGAGACAGTTAAATTTTACTAAAATAGTTTCATTAGCCCCTGAGGTATTATAAAACGAAATCGGGATATAGTTATAGTCAAATTTACTTGAATGAAATCGATTAATTATTATTAGATTATGTCTCACGTATATACCTTTAATAATTTTTTAAAAGCATGTTTATTATATCCAAATTTTGAGAAACCACTAATTTTAGTTCATCATGGGTAGAGACACTATTGCTGATATAATAACTTCTATACGAAATGCTGACATGCATAGAAAAGGAACAGTTCGAATAGCATCTACTAACATCACTGAAAACATTGTTAAAATACTTTTACGAGAAGGTTTTATCCAAAATGTGAGGAAACATCGGGAAAACAAAAAATATTTTTTGGTTTTAACCCTGCAACATAGAAGAAATAGTAAAGGACGATATAGAACTGTTTTAAATTTAAAAAGGATAAGCCGACCTGGTCTACGAATCTATTCTAACTACCAACGCATTCCTAGAATTTTAGGTGGGATGGGAATTGTAATCCTTTCTACTTCTCAAGGTATAATGACAGACCGAGAGGCTCGACTAGAAAGAATCGGCGGAGAAATTTTGTGTTATATATGGTAATCCTTCTAATATCCGAATTAGATAGGAAACTTCCTATTTGTGAAAAAAAAAAGCGAAAGGACGGGTTGTCTAATATCACTCCTCCTTCATTAGTTGATACACCAAGGAGGTTTTACCTCAAATGAAAGAACAAAAGTGGGTTCATGAAGGTTTAATTATTGAATCACTTCCCAATGGTATGTTCCGGGTTCGTTTAGATAATGACGACCTAATTCTAGGTTATGTTTCAGGAAGGATCCGGCGTAGTTTTATACGGATCCTACCAGGAGATAGAGTAAAAATTGAAGTAAGTCGCTATGATTCAACTAGAGGCCGTATAATTTATAGAATTCGCAATAAGGATTCGAAGGATTCGATCGATTAGATGGTTTTTTATTTGACCCTTCAACATTATTTTCGGGAGGATACAATTCCAGATTGCAAATTTCAAGAAACTTAGTTTCTTCCAAGAATCAATGAATCAAGTCATAATTAAGGTAAGGAATGAAAAATATGAAAATAAGAGCCTCCGTTCGTAAAATTTGTGAAAACTGTCGACTGATCCGCAGGCGAGGACGAATTATAGTAATTTGTTCCAACCCGAGACATAAGCAAAGACAAGGCTAATCTTTCGAAAATAACTCTCTAAAGAACCCTAAGGACAAATAAAGGATTCGTTTTGACATGAAATGGATATATCCATATACCTCTGACTCATATTTATGAGATGATAAAATATGGCAAAACCTATACTAAAAATTGGTTCACGCAAAACCGGACGTCTTAGCTCACGTAAGAGTGGACGCAGAATTCCAAAGGGAGTTATTCATGTTCAAGCAAGTTTCAACAATACCATTGTGACTGTTACAGATGTAAGGGGTCGGGTGGTTTCTTGGTCCTCGGCTGGTACTTGTGGATTCAGGGGTACAAGAAGAGGAACACCATTTGCTGCTCAAACCGCAGCAGGAAATGCTATGCGTACAGCAGTGGATCAAGGTATGCAACGAGCAGAAGTTATGATAAAAGGTCCCGGTCTTGGAAGAGATGCAGCATTACGAGCTATTCGTAGAAGCGGTATACTATTAAGTTTCGTACGAGATGTAACCCCGATGCCACATAATGGCTGTAGACCCCCGAAAAAAAGGCGTGTGTAGAACTAAACACTGAAGAGATTTCAAGAGAAATAAATGATTCAATGATCAAATCAAATAATATTACTATGGTTCGAGAGAAAGTCACAGTATCTACTCGGACACTACAGTGGAAGTGTGTTGAATCAAGAGCGGATAGTAAGCGTCTTTATTATGGACGTTTTATTCTGTCTCCGCTTCGGAAGGGTCAAGCCGATACAATAGGTATTGCAATGCGAAGAGCTTTGCTTGGCGAAATAGAAGGAACATGTATCACACGTGCAAAATCTGAGAAAATACCACACGAATATTCTACCCTAATAGGGATTCAAGAAGCAGTACAGGAAATTTTAATGAATTTGAAAGAAGTTGTATTGAGAAGTAATCTGTATGGAATTCGCAACGCGTCTATCTGTGTCAGGGGTCCTGGCTCTGTAACTGCTCAAGATATCATCTTACCACCTTCTGTAGAAATCGTTGATAATACACAGCATATAGTGACCTTGACAGAACCAATTGATTTGTGTATTGGATTACA